TTTATCGGCAATGCTCCGAAAGAGGGAAACGCCCTTTTCTCTGTTGTAAGGAAAGGAAAATCTCATCTACTGGGTTGTTTTATATATCTATTTTAGTTAAGAATTTCGCGTACAAATACAAGCGATCCTTAACTACATATGCATATGATCATATATGTATTACAAAAAAAGGAGGCTTTTCAATGCGAAATCTAAAAACATATCTTTCTGTGGCACCTGTGCTAGGTACTCTATGGTTTGGGTCTTTAGCAGGTTTATTGATAGAGATCAATCGTTTATTCCCGGATGCGTTGACATTCCCATTTTTTTCATTCTAGTTATTGACATAGGAAGGTCTTAAAAAGATTAGAGATACGCTAAATTCTCTCTGACGAATCCCTCTCCCTTTCTCTTCCTTTCTTTGTTTTGCTCTTTTGTCATTTTTTTGAGGATTAAAGAAAAAAAAGTGGGTTCAACCGCATCGAAATTAGGGCTCAGGCTCGAATTAATTTAATATTATTATATTAATATATTAAAATCATAGAGGGCAACAAAATTATACAAGATACTTAAATGAAATACTATTACTATACCGAGATTCTATCTAAATAATTAATAGTTAGAAATCATTGTATTACTTATTTTTCTTTTTCTCTAGTGATTGTAACAAAATCTTTCATAATAGGATTTCAGGTCAGCAACTTCTTTTTTTTTTTTTTGTTTCGGATCGAAAATGAAAGAAAAGAATTGAGTGAATCCAAAATTCAAAGGAGGTTAGGTTCATGGCGAAGGGTAAAGATGTCAGAATAACAGTTATTTTGGAATGTAACAGTTGTCGAAAGGATAGTAATAAGGAATCACCAGGCATTTCCAGATATATTACCCAAAAGAATCGACACAATACGCCTAGTCGACTGGAATTGAGAAAATTCTGTCCCTATTGTTACAAACATATGATTCATGGGGAGATAAAGAAATAGATCAAAGAAAACCGCGTGTACCTTCCCTTCAGGATTCAAGAAAGGGGAACAAATTTTGAAAAATTACATATAAACATATAATTAAAAAATAAACAAATAAACCAATCAACTCCTATTTCCGTCAAATCCAAAATGAGAATTAAGAAATAGGATTTTAGAGATAAGGAATAAACCATGGAAAAATCCAAGCTTTTTCTTAAATCCAAGCGATCTTTTCGTAGGCGTTTGCCCCCAATTGGACCGGGGGATCGAATTGATTATAGAAACATAAGTTTAATTAGTCGATTTATTAGTGAGCAAGGAAAAATATTATCTAGACGAGTGAATAGATTGACTTTGAAACAACAACGATTAATTACTATTGCTATAAAACAAGCTCGTACTTTATCTTCGTTACCTTTTCTTCGTAATGAAGAATCTGCGAATAGAACTAAGTATACTCCTAGAACTACGGGTACTCGAACCAGAAAGAAATAGGTCTATTTCTCAATTGATTGAATCAAAATTCAAAAATGAAGAAGAAACCTTTTTTTATGGAAACGCATTCAGTTATTTTGACTACTTTATAATAATCCTATTTCTTTTTACTCTCCCTTCCCGGAGTTCATTCTCCGGGGGACCTCCCTTTAAAGCATTCCGATGAATTCCCCCAATAAATCTCCTTATTTAATGATCTCATTGGAAATTGTATAAAGACAATTTGTATTTGATATGGCTAGTTGTGCAAGAATTTTACGATTAAGAAGCAACCGTCTCTTGTACAGATTATTTATGGATCTACTATAACTATAGGATACCCCGTTCTCGCGAATTACTGCATTTATTCGAGTGATCCACAGACGACGAAAATTTATCTTTTGGCTTCCCCTATCCCGATGAGAAGAAGCCAAAGCTCGAATTCTTTGTTGAATAGCAGTTCGCATAAGTCTTGAATGGGACCCTCGAAAGGTTGATACACATAAACGCGTTTTTGTTCTACGTCTACGAGCTATATACCCTCGTCTAGTTCTGGTCATTGAAGCAAAATAAACTTTGATGAATAACTTAATTTATTTTTTCTTTCTTTCAGTCATCCCTCTCGCCTTTCCTAGTCTATTAATAACAAAACGGATTCTTCCGATGTATAAAATAAAAATTCCAATGGCTTTTGCTGCTCTGACCTTCCCAACCACGATTTTTTTTTACGGGCATTTCACCTCGAAATAAGAAATTGTATTGATACTAGGTATCCAAAAATATTAAATTTCAAATTGAGTATAAATAGAGTATTGTATTAAAGTCGAAATACCTAGTAAAGGGAAATTTATAAATAAATAGTGGGTTCCTTCGTTTCTATGGTTACTTCGTAAACGGTGAGGTCCTCTCTATACACCGGAGCTCCTTCCCCATTCAATCAATGTTATTAGTAACTTGTACAGTTCACATTCTTTGACTCTACCCATGAATTATCCAATAATAGATCTTTTCACAATGAGATCTACTCATACAGTAACGGCATTTAATTATGAAAGTTGGCTAGGTAGCTGACCCTGTTAGTCCGTTCTTGCAAGAGTGAGAGCATAATTTTTCTGCTTCCTAAATACCAATTCCCCCGCTTAATGGACAACCATTTGCTACCACTGGGAGTTGCTTATCATCTACAATTAAGGTGATTGGATTTGCACCAATAGAAACCATAAATTTCATACACAATGTAGGTCTTTTGTTAGATAGTGAATGGAAAAATTCCATCCTATTCATTGATACTGGAAAAAGCGTTTTCTTTCTTTTGTTCCAGCTTATCTTATGATTTGAACGAGTCGCACATACACCCTAGTACATGTTCCTCGACGCTGAGGACATCCCCGAAGAGCGGGGGATTTTGTGACATTTTTAATTGGCTGTCTTGTGTTTCTAATAAGTTGTTTAATAGTTGGCATGCTGAATCATATACAAAATGGGCTGGTTTAGATCGATCCTAACCGGATGATTATGTTTTTTTTTTTTTCTTCTATTTAATACTAGAAGAAAAAAAAAAAACATAATCATCCGGTTAGGAATTGAACCTACCAATTATCCTTATCCCCTCCTAGTAACCCTCCCCCCAAAAATCGATTTATGAAATTAGAACTCGAAATCCTTGAATTAAACTCATCAATAAAAAGTAATAACGATATTTTTTATACCCTTTTTTTTAGTTCGGATGGATCGGGATAATAATTTCTCATTCCGAATCTGTAAACGAACAAGATAAGAGATCAACAATACGATCGATGTCTTTAGGATCCTCGAATGGAATGGAAGTAGACCGACATTTCTATTGGGGCGTTGGCTCTGTTTCCTTGGTTCTAAGATGCTAACGTATTTTGTTTCATGAGTGCGAATCTTAGAGGACAATGTAAATCCGGGGTGTAAATTCGGTGGTGGGGTAAATTTTACTTAACTCCCCGGTATTTTAGCCGGTATTTAGGACTGATTCTGCTATAAGATCTATAATTCCATACTCTTTGGCTTCGCTTGCGTCCATAAAAGTATCTCTTTCCAGGTCGGCGGCTATAACCCAGTGGGGTTGTTGTGTTCGTACGGAATATATTTTTACGATTCTGTCGCGAAACTCTGAAATTGCTCTCGATTCTAGCGTATATCCTGGTATTTCTTGCTGATAAAAGGTACCAGCAGGTTGGTGCATCATTACCCTGATGATATAACATAATGAAATAATGAAAGGTCCCTCTATCTTCTATCGGGTAAAGGAAAGAGCTAAAGAATAAGAAGAAGCGGAGTATATATATAATAGAAGCAAACGACAATATAGATTGATAAAACGACAATCCAATATAGATAAAATTCAACAACCGTACAGGCAATTTTTGGGCATTGCATACGGCTCCACAATGGGATTTTTTTTCCCTTCCACGGGAAAAAAAGATCTATTGGATCCAGAAATTATCCGCCCATTTAACATCCTTGCTTTTGGGAGAGTGAAAAAGGAGTATGATGATTCCGTTGCTTCCGTGCTTTGGTTATTTGGGAATTTAACTCATATGAGATCGAGCAATCCCAAAGTTTCTTTTTTTTTTTTTTAGTACTCTTCGATAACATAAATTTGGCAAAATCATTTGTCGCGTGAAACCTAAAATATTTGCGACACTAAAATGAATTGCTGAGAGATATTCAGAGGTATTCCTTGATCGGAAAGATATTTTGTCTAAGCCAGCTCCCCCGATACACAATCTCACGTTATGAAAAACCATATGGGTATGTTCATACCGAATTGGAATGCCATGCTATTGTTACTCAGTAGTCTTATTCATTTTACCCGGCTAAGGCATATAGTCTTCATTACTTTCTTATGTCATTTATAACTTTACTTTTTTATTTCATTTCTAAAAAAGCTTTCTCTCAACCTCTCAACTAAAGTTAAAGATACATTGGCGCCAAGCGCGAAGGAATGCTAAGCGTTTGGTAATTTCGCCTCCGACCAGAACGAAAGATGCCATTGAAGCGGCGACTCCCATACATACTGTATTTACATCTGGTATCACAAGTTGCATCATATCATAAATGCCTACTCCGGGTACTATCCACCCGCCAGGTGAGTTTATAAATAACCATTGCTCTAAGTCCTTATCCTCTATATTGAGAAATAGCATGAGCCCCATAACTTGATTTGCTAGTTCGTCCTCTATGGAGTCTCCTAAAAAAAGTAATCTTTCTCGATGAAGTCGGTTGATTAGGATAAAATTTTATCCCTTTTAGGAACCATACGCGCACTTTTGAATGCATATGGTTCATAAAAAAAAAAATGGCAAAGCAAAGAAAGAATCAAAGTAAAGTATAGGTCCTCTTTTTTTTTTAGAAATACTTTCATACCTCCTAGAAACTTTTCGAATTAAACTCTCATTGATGTATGGTGTTTTATCTAAAAATTCCGATGTAAATTTCTTGTTCCTGAATGGGCCTCTTCAAATTTTTTAGGCTTATGTTCTACTCCGGGTAAAGATAGATGATAAAAGATACAACCGATTTCTATTTGTACATATAGGCCAAATGATTCCAATACCACTTCTTTTTGATACGACTTTTTTCAATTTATTTTTCACCAAATAAAATATTCTAAATATTCTGTGTAGTCATCATAAATTAGCAGTTTGAGATCATTTAATCGTTTATATGTTATAAATGTTTCTGATACAAGTGTTAAGCATATCCATATTAAATTAAAACGAACAATTGAGTATTTTCTGAACGGAGCCTGGATACTTCATTTTATTGGTCCAATCAAACTAACCATAAATTATTGTAATTAATAATATTGCTCCCTCAAGAAATTGGGCTAATTACATTTCACGCTACAAATTCTTGATAAGTTCAATTAATTTTTTGGCGAAGCAGGGGTATCTCAATCAGGGGAGAGAACGGGGAAATCCCATATGACCCAATATGTCTAACAAGCCGCACTATAGGTCAACCCAGGTTGCGTCCTCATCTCCCGGAATTCGAAAGGGGACTTTCGGAACACCAACGGGCATCTTTTGACTGTCAAAAGATGACTTCATTCTTTGATGTGGAAACGTAACAATGAATTTCTTGTTTTCATCAAATTGAAAAGTTCATAGAGGAAGACGAAATGCATAAAGGAAAAGTTTTACGACTGGGTCGAACTGTTCAAACAAACGACGAACACCTTTCTATGCATTCGCCCATAGAAAACGGGACCAACCCCCCCATTGCGTATTGGTACTTATTGGGTATAGTATAGAATAGATCTGCTTTTCTTTGTTCCGACGAACAGAATTGTTCCATTATTACCAACAAAATGGAATAAAATAAATAAGAACCCTTGCTCCGAAATAATCCACTGAAAAGCGGAAGTCTATAGCCTAGTTTTTTCCAATGCGATAAAGTTATATCTTTTTTTTTTTTTTTTTCTTTGATAAAGGGGTATTTTCATGGGTTTGCCTTGGTATCGTGTTCATACCGTCGTATTGAATGATCCCGGTCGGTTGCTTGCTGTCCATATAATGCATACAGCTCTAGTTTCTGGGTGGGCTGGTTCAATGGCTCTATACGAATTAGCCGTTTTTGATCCCTCTGACCCCGTTCTTGATCCAATGTGGAGACAGGGTATGTTTGTTATACCCTTCATGACTCGTTTAGGAATAACCAATTCATGGGGAGGTTGGAGTATCACAGGAGGAACTGTAACAAATCCGGGTATTTGGAGTTACGAGGGTGTGGCCGGGGCGCATATTGTGTTTTCTGGTTTGTGCTTTTTGGCAGCTATCTGGCATTGGGTGTATTGGGATCTAGAAATATTCCGTGATGAACGTACAGGAAAACCTTCTTTGGATTTGCCCAAGATTTTTGGAATTCATTTATTTCTATCAGGGTTAGCTTGCTTTGGGTTTGGTGCATTTCATGTAACGGGCTTGTATGGTCCTGGAATATGGGTGTCCGATCCTTACGGACTAACTGGAAAAGTACAATCTGTAAGTCCTGCGTGGGGCGTAGAAGGTTTTGATCCTTTTGTTCCGGGAGGCATAGCCTCTCATCATATTGCAGCAGGGACATTGGGCATATTAGCAGGCCTATTTCATCTTAGTGTTCGTCCGCCCCAACGCCTATACAAAGGGTTGCGTATGGGTAATATTGAAACTGTTCTTTCCAGTAGTATCGCTGCTGTCTTTTTTGCGGCTTTTGTTGTTGCCGGAACTATGTGGTATGGTTCGGCAACTACCCCCATCGAATTATTCGGTCCCACCCGTTATCAATGGGATCAGGGATACTTCCAGCAAGAAATCTATCGAAGGGTTGGTGCCGGACTAGCTGAAAATCAGAGTTTATCAGAAGCCTGGTCTAAAATTCCTGAAAAATTAGCTTTTTATGATTACATCGGCAATAATCCCGCAAAGGGGGGATTATTCAGAGCGGGCTCAATGGATAACGGGGACGGAATAGCTGTTGGATGGTTAGGGCACCCTATCTTTAGAGATAAAGAGGGGCGTGAGCTTTTTGTACGTCGTATGCCTACTTTTTTTGAAACATTTCCGGTAGTTTTGGTAGATGGAGACGGAATTGTGAGAGCCGATGTTCCTTTTCGAAGGGCGGAATCGAAGTATAGTGTTGAGCAAGTAGGGGTAACTGTTGAGTTCTATGGTGGCGAACTTAACGGAGTCAGTTATAGTGATCCTGCAACTGTGAAAAAATATGCTAGACGCGCTCAATTAGGTGAAATTTTTGAATTAGATCGTGCTACTTTGAAATCTGATGGTGTTTTTCGTAGTAGTCCGAGGGGTTGGTTCACTTTTGGGCATGCTTCGTTTGCTTTGCTCTTCTTTTTCGGACACATTTGGCATGGTGCTAGAACCTTGTTCAGAGATGTTTTTGCGGGGATTGATCCAGATTTGGATGCTCAAGTAGAATTTGGAGCATTCCAAAAACTTGGGGATCCAACTACAAGGAGACAGGTAATCTGATAAACATTGATCTGATATGGTATCTTTCGCTTCTATTGGATTTTTTTTGATTTCACTTTCTACATAGATTACCAGATAAATTTTGCTGGATTTAAATCGCCCTTTTCTTTGACTCTTGTCTTTATCTGGGAGATGCTCCCAAATGAACAGGTGTGGAAGCTATAATTGTAAACCACGATCGAATTTATGGAAGCATTGGTTTATACATTCCTCTTAGTCTCGACTCTAGGAATCATTTTTTTCGCTATCTTTTTTCGAGAACCGCCTAAGGTTCCGACTAAAAAATGATTTTTGATTATCTCAATTATAGTTAAAGTATAATGTTACTTTAGAAATACTAATGAATTAATGCATTAAAGTCAAGTAATGAGCCGCCCAACACGGGCGGCTCATTACTTGACTTTAATTAGTCCCCATGTTCTTCAAATGGATCTCTTAGTTGTTGAGAGGGTTGCCCAAAAGCGGTATATAAGGCGTACCCGGTAAAACTTACAAGTAAACCAGATATAAAGATGGCGACTAGGGTTGCTATTTCCATTATTATAAAATTTCAAGACCACAATGGATCTATAATAAGATCGGTTATTTACAACGGTATGATTTACAAAGTCAATAAAATTCAATCAATGCAATAGGATTTATGGCTACACAAACCGTTGAGAATAATTCGAGATCTGGTCCAAGACCAAGACAGACTGGTCTAGGAAGTTTATTGAAACCGTTGAATTCGGAATATGGTAAAGTAGCGCCCGGATGGGGAACTACCCCGTTGATGGGTGTCGCAATGGCTCTCTTCGCGGTATTCCTATCTATTATTTTGGAGATTTATAACTCTTCCGTTTTACTGGATGGAATTTCAATGAATTAGGTTCATAGGAATTGCGAAGTACTGTCTTTTCAATCCAAAGTGAATCACTTAGGACTAGGATTTTTAGGTCATTCCGGCAGTTTGACCGTGAAATTCCTTTGTTTCGGTATTTCCGGAATATGAGTGTGTGACTTGTTATAATTGATCCTATTGATAGTACAGAGAATGGGTCTGTCATCTTGAGAGAGATGGGTTTTGCCTCGTCGGATATTCATTCTAGTATCTGGAGCACGGAATATATGGAATGAAATAGATCAAGAAAAGAAATATTTAAACTATGATTCATACCTACTATTCAGTCAGACCTCGCGACCGGACTCAAAAAATTTCAAAGATTTATTTTCTAATTATTCTTAAATTTTTTGTTTGCTTATTTTGACCAACGGACAAATGTTTCTATGGATTTAGAGTCATTTCATCTATTCATTGAATAAGTGATGATCAAAAGGTTTTTACTCAGATAACCCTTGGGCTTAGCTTAGGGACTTTATTCAATCATCGTGGTTCTAGTATGAATCTTAGGTTTCAATCGAATCATAGGGTCTCAACAAGAGAATTCCTAGCAATTAGAAACAAAAAGAAATCCACATTATACAAAAAATTAAAATTGAGAGACCGAGAAAATTCAAGAGGCCCGTAATGATCAACATAAAAACGAATGAAATGAGCTGACTTGATATTTTGGCATTGTCATCACTAAAGAAGAGCTTCGGTTTTTTTTGCACTTCGTCGTATTTTCAGAGAAGGTTGGATGGAGTACTAAGAAGAAGTTTCAAATTTCCTATTACATATCCGTTGCAACCAGTATTGGGGTGTTTTTGCTTGAGCTGTACGAGATGAAAGTCTCATATACGGTTCTCAGAGGGGGAGTTCCCTTGGTTTACCTATCTCAATAAAGTATATGATTGGTTCGAAGAGCGTCTCGAAATTCAGGCGATTGCAGATGATATAACTAGTAAATATGTTCCTCCACATGTCAACATATTTTATTGTCTAGGAGGAATTACGCTTACTTGTTTTTTAGTACAAGTAGCTACGGGGTTTGCCATGACTTTTTACTATCGTCCAACCGTTACCGAGGCTTTTACCTCGGTTCAATACATAATGACTGAAGCTAACTTTGGTTGGTTAATCCGATCAGTTCATCGATGGTCAGCAAGTATGATGGTCCTAATGATGATCCTGCACGTATTTCGTGTCTATCTCACCGGTGGGTTTAAAAAACCCCGCGAATTGACTTGGGTTACAGGTGTGGTTCTGGCTGTATTGACCGCATCTTTTGGTGTAACTGGTTATTCCTTACCTCGGGACCAAATTGGTTATTGGGCAGTCAAAATCGTGACAGGCGTACCCGACGCTATTCCTGTAATCGGATCGCCCCTGGTCGAGTTATTACGTGGAAGTGCTAGTGTGGGTCAATCTACTTTGACTCGTTTTTATAGTTTACACACTTTTGTATTACCTCTTCTTACTGCCGTATTTATGTTAATGCACTTCCTAATGATACGTAAGCAAGGTATTTCTGGCCCTTTATAGAGAAGGCGGATCATAGATATTTGTAATCAATCATCAATCTATCATTGGGGAGAGAAACTATAGTATTCCATTGCTACAAATATGGATTATTGAAAAGAATAAGACATGTGTTTGGATCTTTCCCTTCAACTCCGCAATATTGTATTAGTTATTTGATATGAATAGTTGAAGTGGATTCT